ATCCCAGGTAGTTCTCTAAGCACCGGTTAACCACCTCGGTCTGGGCATCAGTCTGTGGGTGGAAAGCATTACTCATGGGAAATTGCATCCCTAGTAAATGTAAACGAGAGAGCTCCCGCCAGAAATGTCTAATGAAGACCAGCCCTTACTCTCTACTTCAGGGGGGTGTGACGACAGAAAAAGAGCAGATAATTTCCCGGCAAATGCAAGCGTCTCATAGTTCACATTTGATCGATTCAAACCAGCTGCTTAAAGAGCTGCTTGCTACCACTTTGTAATTGTATTAGAAGACAATAGCCCAAGACAGCTGTGGCATGCCCTGTTTACAGCTGCTTATCCTCTTCTGTCTTTCCGTCATCTCAACCTCGCATCTAAGCATCACGTTCCTAGGGACAGAGACCTTCAAGCTCTAAGGCTATCATAGTACTGCCAGCATGGTTACATCTAACTGCCTACTGGGCAAGCTTCCACTTCTTTTTTTGCTTTGGCACCAGCCAAAGGAGTAGGAGCATGGGCACTGGGAAAAGATTCAATCGATCCAGTTCTGGTAACAAAGCAGTAGGCAAGCCTTAGTGGGGACCATCCATACCTCTAAGCCCGAGACTTTTTATCCTCGGATCGAAGCGCACCACGGGATGCTTTGTGAACAGCCCCCTCTGCTGGTCCCGCTGCTGTTATATGAGCTGCCCCCTCTGTTCAATACCGATACCTGTCAGATTCCATAGCTGATGAATCTATTTCTTTTTCAACTCTTTCCCTTGATCGTCACGCAAGACGCTTTTCTGGCACAAACCTAGTAGTTATTTGTCCTGCCGATCTTGGGTGAACTGATGACACTGATGCTCCAAGACCAAGAGTTTTCACAGCCAAAGCTATTGAAGCTGCTCCCTCCCATGAATCACTGCTTTCTGCGCGCACTGCTTTCGCACCACGGCTTTCCGCAAAATAGATAAAACAAACTCCTATCCCAGTTGATCGAGCTGAATCCACCCACTGCCGGGCAGGCTAATCCGGGGGTTTACCATCCCTTGATATCTGAGGAAATAAGGCGACAAGAACTCAGTGATCGCCTAGCAATTCATTCTTTAAGAAAAGGGTTCAGTATTGAGGTACATATCTCCATTGTAGAATATCAAATAGAGATTGAACGAAAAATGGAGGAAGCTCTTCTCTCCGGTCTGTACAATCGGCTTGTGTTCAGCATAGTGAGAGAGCACATTCATCAACTAGTTGTAGTCTAGCGAAGAGGATCTTTGACACTAGGAGTACAGAGAATCGGCTGTTGTAAGCCAGTATCCGTCCTTGCTTCACCTGTGTCCAATTCCGGAGCAATCGACTACAGCAAGGATTCGCTCTTATTGGTGCTGTTTTCAGTCTCTATCGAGAGAGAGAGAGTCAAGGGTAAGATAAGGCAAGTGTAGGATTGTAAAAGCCGTTTCAAGACAGGTCTATCTCTGAAAATGGAGTGCACTGTCGCCGTTGAGCTTTGTGAGAAAGAAGAACCCCCGCCCCATCCTGAGAACAATGGATCGACGAAGAAGGTGAAGATAAGAACTGAGGAAGAAGATCCCCCTCCCGTTGTTGAAATGGAGGAGGAAGAAGTGGATAATGGCTCTGAAATGATCAGCGAAGAAGGAAGGGATAAGATAGATATGGTGCAGGCTGAACCTCCTGAGGTTGAATCGATATCTCCCCCCCCCCTTCTTCGATAACCTACTGAACAAAGACTCTCCCAACTCCACAAGCTGCTGGGCCATAGGGTCCTGGCTCATACCTTCCTTGATCCTAGCTGTTAACTCCCCGTCTGCCTGGCTCATAGCAGCTAATTCAGCCTTCCTGCTTAGAGCATGAGCAAGCACATTAGCCGTTCCTGGCTTGTACTCCATCACATAGTCAAACTCAGCCAGGAAGTCCTGCCATCGAGCTTGCTTAGGGGTCAACTTCTTCTGAGTCTGGAAGTAGCTGCTTGCTACATTATCTTTCTTTATCACGAAGCGTGCCCCTAGCAAGTAATGTCTCCAAGTCCGCAAGCAATGTAGCACCGCAGTCATCTCCTTCTCTTGTACGGTGTACCGCCTCTCAGTATGATTCAGCTTGGGACTTTCAAATGCCACTGGATGCCTGTCTTGCATAAGGACCCCATATATAGCAAAGTAAGAAGCATCAGTATGTACCTAAAATGGTTTAGAGAAGTCCTGGAGAGCTAGAAGAGGTTCCTCTATCACCACAGCCTTTAGATCGTCAAAGGCCTTATGACACTCCTCTGTCCAGGACCATGGCTTGTTCTTCTTCAACAAGTTAGTAAGAGGGGCTGCCCTTGCGGAGTAGCCCTTAATGGACGGCCTGTAGTAGTTCACCAACCCAAGAAATGATCTTAACTCGGCCACACAAGTGGGCGGCTCCCATTCCTTGATAGCTTGCACCTTCTTCTCATCCATACGTAGGGGGGATAACATGCCCTAAGAAGTGCACCTCTTCCCTTACAAAGGAGCATTTCTCCTTCTTCACATACAACTCCTTCTCACGTAATGTCTTGAAGACGGCTCGTAGATGTTCAGCATGCTCCTCCAATGAGTTGCTATAAACAAAAATATCATCAAAGTATACCACCACGAAGCGGTCAAGGTATGGATGGAAGATCTTGTTCATGAGGGTACAGAATGTGGCTGGTGCATTGGTCAGGCCGAATGGCATGACTAAGCACTCAAAGGACCCATATCGTGTCACACAGGTGGTCTTGGGCTCATCTCCTTCGGCAATCCTTTCTTGATGATAGCCCGACCTTAAGTCCAGCTTAGAGAAAGACCTCGCTTTGCCCAACCGATCAAAGAAGTCTGCTATCAAAGGAATAGGATACAAGTTCTTAATGGTTACCTTATTAAGAGCCCGGTAGTCGATGCACAACCGCAAAGACCCATCTTGCTTCTTCTGGAATAAGACCGGCGCTCCATAAGGTGCCTTGGAGGGTCGGATGTGTCCTGCATCAATCAACTCCTTCAACTCTTTCCTCAGTTCCTCCAATTCAGGTGGTGCCATCCGGTAAGGTGCCATGGCTGGCGGTCTAGCTCCCGCTTCAAACTCTATCTTGTGATCCACCTCCCGACGCGGTGGAAGTTTCTTCGCTAACTCAGGAGGGTCCTGATTCTCTTCCAAGACTTGTTTGATAACCGTGGGAAGATCCTTACTTGGCTTGTCCTCCGAATCCACCTCCTTTAAAGCTGCCAAGTAAGTGACTTCTCCCCGCTTTCAAGCCTTCTTCAGTTGCATGGCTGATAACTGAGGGCTCCTACTACCAGACTTTTTTCTTTTAATAATTTACTAGTCTACTTTAGAGTAAACCAAACAGCGGATCAGCGATAACCGATATGCGAGAAAGAAGAGTCTACAGAGGTAGCTGCTTCTCTTCCGACACAATATATATGGAAAGCTAGACAAGTAGATGGCTATGGAAGGATCTCCTTCAGGTTACTAATCCAATAACAATCTACAGCGCATATGCGATAGCTGATATGCGACATCGCTTAAGCGACTCAAACAGCAGGGAAAGAGAGTCAGACTGCGATGTCTGTTCATAGCGCTATCCTCCTCAATCGTACCATACCGAGCGAACCTTTTCTTCGCAGTCTTGCTTGCTGGCTTGTTCTACTCTATAAACCTAATGAATGGTTCAAATCATTCATTCTTGTCCCTTCTTCGATTTAAAAACGAAAAGCCTCTGCTTCATCCTTCCTCACCCTCCTAGACGTGTTTCGACCCCTTCTCTTATGATTTTTCTAATTACAAGGAAAGATCACTCCTAAAGGCTTAAAGTCCGTCCCAGTGGATAGAGCTAGAGGAAGTAAGTCAGCATGCTATGTGAAGTAAGCCGAAGGAGTTGGCTAAAAGAAGGGCTTACGGGATACGATGGCAAAAGGGTACAGGGTAAAGATTGAAAGGTACGAAGTGACTCGACTTACAAGGAGAGGCCCTTAACTTGTTAGCCTTGTCACTAGATATAAGTGAGGGAGTATCTAGAGCCCAATAGACTGAAATTACTATCTTCGGGATATGAACTTAGTCCCCTGAGAGCACTGCTGCCCATAGGAGTGTACAAATGTCATTAATGACTTCAAACTTTACAGCGGAAAAGCACAATTTAGAATTGGCAAGTTCCCGACTACGACCTAAAGTCCGAAATAAGCGATTAAGGGCTGTTCACCTGAGGCATAGAAGATACTGATTTCCAGGCCAGGTAGGCTCCCACGTCACCCCATTTTGAAGGGGGATCTGTGAAAGCCATGGCAGGTACCTGTGGACCAACCTCAGTAGTCTTTCTGCTACCCGATTGACAAAGCTTTCAGCCCTATCAAAGCCCCTTTCACTCGACTTACTTCGTACCTCTCGCACAGTTGGAATTAAGGCGACTGACTACGCACCTCATACACTATATATGATATACTTCGTACGAGTGACTTACGTACCTTATCCCTTCTCAAACATATCATGTCTCTTGCGAAGCCATATCTTCTTTCTTTTATGCTATCCTTTTTCCATGAAGTATATTAAACCATTCTTCAGGTTGATGAGCCGGAACCTGAAATAGTTTCCAATGAACCACTACCCACACCAGAAAGATTGCCTGGGGCTGATGCTTACAGCGATGTGGCCTACTTGTATACTCGTTTTCTATGGGGCTACCCAGAATCTGAGGCTATATGGGCTTAGGCCTGCCCAAATGATGTTCAGCGGTCTCTACCCAAGTAGCTGTGGCCCATGATCCAAAAGACCCGCAACTAGTTAATCATGCTATCCTTACCTTATAACTAACCTCTTCGATTTCGCTTATCCTAAGATTGATTAGGCGTAACTGTTGAAGCTGGTTATGCAAAGTTAGTTAGGTTGTTCACACAGGCAGTGTGATGTGATTCTGAGGGTGTATTTGCTTCACAAGGTAGTTAGTTTGCTCATTAAACAGGCATGATAGTCTTCACTCACAGAAAAGTAGTGCGGAGAACTAGTAAGAATTGTGCCTATCATCCAATTCGTGCCGCATGGCGGGATTACTCTACTTCTACTCTATAAATGGAGGCTCAATAAATGTCTTCTTCATCAAATTCAAATCAAAGAAATTTAGTAATAGCACGTATGGCTACTATTGCAGATGCAGTAAGGCTCGCTGAAGTTGTAAACGAAATACAGCACGTAGAAAACGAACTGCGCCAACGCCGGAGAACCTTAACAGCCCTTTTTTGGAGACACCGGCTCCCGGCGAACGCGAACCCTGCCGTCGTGGAAAACCACATCCATGCGACGGACCAGAGAACAAGGTTCCTCGAGAGTAGACTTATAATGCTGCTAAAAGAACGGGAAGATCTCATTGTGCGTGCTGTCACCCGAGGTCACCGCAGAGGCTAGAAGGCTCCGTCGACTCTTTTTAGTTTTATAAGGTTTAAATTAAATAAGTGTCTGTAGACGCAAAGTAGTGTGTTTTAATTTATGGTGTTCTTTCTCTTTGTTTAGTGAAGATCTACTCCGGTGCTTACTGGAGATAGACTCCTATCTATGTTAACTATCTTTGTTTGGTTTTATTTGTTGTGTTTGCATGTATGGGCACCTAGTCTAATCAATGCTTATTATAAATTATAATAATAACTTTTTCGTCAAAATATTCGCTTTTGTCCCCGCTTTCAATCAGTACCGTCGCTGTCAGAAAGGAAAGACTGTCCGACTGTATGAAAGAAGCAATCAAGAGGCAACAGCCGCTTTCTAGCGGGAGAATATGATACAGAGACTTTCATTGCCCTTAACCTTAACTCCTCACATAAAGCAACAAAGGAAGTGTCAAGTGTAGCGAGAACATTATCTATTCATATAATCCCGCAAAAGTCAAATAAAGACGTTCAGGCGCTCTAGTGTCTAAAAAAAGGTTTTAGGAGTTTTCCTGCCAATTAACTGCTGATCTCATTGCCATGATGAATCATACAGATTTCATCATCGCCAGCACCTTTCAGGAAATCGATGGAAGCAAGGACACTCTTGGACAAGACGAGAGTCACAATGCTTTCACTCTTACTGGGCCCTACCGAGTTGTTCATGGGATTGATGTTTTTGATCCCAAGTGAAACATTTTTTTCACCTGGTGCTGATACGAGTCTTGACTTCCCCTACACAGAGGAGAACAGGAGGTTGACTTACTTCCATCCTTAGATTGAGGAGCTCCTTTACAGCCATGTTGAGAACAAAGAACACGGATGTGTGCTAAAGGACCGGAGCAAGCCGATCTTCTTCACAATGGCAAGGTTGGACCGTGTGAAGAACTTGACTGGACTCGTTGAATGGTATGGCAAGAATGCTTGTCTCCGGGAGCTGGTTCACCTTGTTGTGGTTGGTGGTGATCGGAGGAAGGAGTAGAAATACTTGGAAGAGCAAGCAGAGATGAATAAGATGTAAGGCCTTATTGATAAAGACAACTTGAATGGTCAGTTCAGGTGGATTTCTTCTTGAAAGTGCTATTGAGTTCCCTTGCCCTTGGATGGTGGGCCAGGGAAGAAATGCCATCGGTCAGTCCGAGTGGGAGTCTGTTCCGGTCAAACGGAAGAAAGGCGAGCAAGACAGCGTTAGTGCATTGATGCCCAGAATTCGCTTTGACTGGTATAGAATCAGCTCCTAGTCTTAGTTAGCTCTCCTAGCTGCACATTCATAACTATTATATAAGAGTCTGACATCAGTCAATCTTCTTTGCACAAGCATTGAAGGGCAATGGAATCAGAATGAAAAGCATTAGCAGGCCCTTCACATTCAACAAAAAAAGTAGCATTAGCGCTTCATACCGAGGATACCATAGATAGCAGGCCTACCCAGGATATCTTGGAGTTTTAGAAACCGTATATAAGAGTAGTAGGACTCTCAGTTCTGCCAATCTCCTTGCTATAAGGGCCTCTTCTTACTAGTGCTCCCTTTCCTAACAAGCCAACAAGATGCATTTCGAGCCAGTAATAATTCAATTCCTCTACTTATTAAGTAATTAGTAATTGAATCTATTCTATTCTAGTCATGACACTAAATAAAAGAGAATCTTTTTAGGTCTGAAGGATAAGCAAAGGCAAACGGGGTATTCTCCTGAAAGTAAAGAAGGTTCTTTTTTCATAGCATACTCTCTTCCAGCTATTGGCTAGCCAGTTGGAGTTGTAGTTTTCTTTGATGTCATGCCAGACTAGCATAATCTAATCCCGAAACCTTTGGTCGAAAAATGGAATCCCTTCCTGGGTTACATAGTGGCAGCCAAGTTTGCTTATATGGTGGCGAGTTTGTTTTGTTTTATAGCTTTGCAATCTCTTAGCCAGGCCAGTTACACCATTAGAAGGAATTCCTTATCCCTTCAGTAAGTCAATTCAAGAGAGTGCTTTTATCTCATATGAGAAAGCGACGGGATAGGGTAAGTTTGAAAGGGCTACAGCAGGGGAATGATTTTCAGTCCGTCTCGGACAATTTAGTTTGAAAACCTTGCCTTGCCTTTAGTTG